TGCTGTTTTACCGGTCTGTCTGTCCCCAATAATTAATTCTCGCTGACCGCGTCCTATAGGAATCATCGAATCAATAGCAATAAGTCCGGTTTGCATAGGCTCATATACGGAACGTCTCGAAATAATACCTGGGGCGGGCGATTCAATTAACCGAGATTCCGAAGCTGAAATCTCGCCCCTACCATCAATAGGTTTAGCAAGAGCATTTATAACACGACCCAAATAAGCCTCGCTCACTGGTATCTGAGCAATTCTTCCTGTTGCTTTTACAGAACTTCCCTCTTGTATCATCAAACCGTCACCCATTAACACAACACCAACATTATTGGATTCCAAATTAAGAGCAATGCCTATTGTACCCTCTTCAAATTCTACTAATTCACCTGCCATTACTTCATCAAGACCATGAATACGAGCAATGCCATCACCTACTTGAAGTACGGTGCCAGTATTCACAATCTTGACTTCTCTATTATATTGCTCAATACGTTCACGGATAATATTACTAATTTCGTCGGCTCTAAGGGTTGCCATGAGTCTTGCTTAATTCTTTTTCAGAAGCAAAGGAAAAATCAATAAATAATACCTACAGTAGAAGGACTAATCAGTTATTTCTTTCATCGCCCCAAACATACGAATATTAGCACCGATAGTGCGTAAATGTAACTCGTTGTTCAAACAACTATTCAGAGTTCCTAGAGCTCCTTGTAAGGCTTGTTGAAAAACGCGTTGTCTGACTTGATTAATCGCTCTTTGTTGTTCAAACTGAATGGTTTCATTTTTGTAATTTTCTAATCGTTCCAAATTCTGATAAGTTGAATTAATCAAATTCAATTTTTCTCGTTCTATCTCGGAATATCCATTCACTCGAAACTCATCCGCTTCTATTTTCACTTTTCGTAAGTGGGCCTTGGCCTTTTCCAGCCTTTCAATGGACCCTTTGCGTAGCTCTTCTGAATTTCGAATAGTACTCAAGATTCTCTGTTTTCGATTATCTAATAAATCACTTAATGAAAGTAGATTATCTTCCCATTACAATTAATTTGAACAATTCCATGACCTCTTCCCGAACCAAACAGGAATCTTTCGATTCATTTGGCTCTCACGCTCACTTACTTATGGGGCATTCCCGTATCACTTTTTTATTTATATTTTTTTTTTATATATATAATATAATGAGCTTATCCTCTCTTTTCTGTTCGGATTCAAAAATATTGAAACGGATCGTTGATCCAAGACCAGAATATTCGGAGGACTCTTCCGACCAGACAAAAAATCTGTAATTATCGGCAAAGTTGTTTCTTTTTTTTTATTCAAATCCAAAAAATTCCGCTTACTTTATACATAGGTCGTCGATTCCGCATTGGATAAAAAAAGGAGGGGATTCCCGTTTTTCAGTAACAATAAAAGGTTCACAAATCATTTTATCGATATGAGTGTTCTATATCGGATAAAATGCAAGGATTCGTTTTGAAACTCTCGCCATACTAACATAGTGGTAGAAAGAACACCAATGTTGCGTCCAGACTTAAAACAATTTAGCTTTAACCATGTTTAGGGCCCCATATTATTGGTTAATAGAGAATCAAAGTGTATTTACCAACGAATCACGAAATGCTACGGTTCGTACATATGATTTCTGAATTGATTCAGAAGTAATTCGCGGGATCGTGCACCTTTCTTTCCTAGTTATAAAGAAAAAAGTGCAGCTGGTTAGATCCAGCTTATTCTTGAAATAAACAACTCGCACACACTCCCTTTCCAAAAAAAATCAATACACCAAGGACTACACTTAGATTTATTGGATTTGTTGCTAAAATATCGGTATTAAATCCGAAACTCCCGGCGGACGGCCAGTGACCCAAGGAAACGAAAGAATCGGTTACATTTTTCATATGATCTCCTCTTATAGATAGGACTGACTAAATTGAACAGAGTTCTTTTTGTATTACTTCACCCTTTGTTGATTTTATTTTTTCCGTATTTCTCAATCTATTTAATTTCAATTGAACTCCCCCCCCCAAAAAAAATACTTAATTATAATTAGGTCCCAGGCCAGGTATCATATCAATTACGATATATCTCGTTCGTTGCAAGGCGCACTAAAAAAGGGGGTTCCATTGGACCGAGAACGGGAAGGAAAAAAGCGAGTGGATCCGCTAATTCCTGATCCTCAAATTAGTCCTTCCCACGGGGTATTGTATTATCTCAACGAATAAGTTAAAGTTATTGTAGGATTGAAATCTTGATATAATTTGAAAAATTAAGCGGCAAATCTAAGATAATAAAATAAGAAAGATAAAAATAAGACTTTCCCATTTATTTCGAGGATTAAACAAAAGGATTTGCAAATAAAAGCGCTAATGCCACGACCAGTCCATAAATTGTTAAAGCTTCCATAAAAGCCAGACTAAGCAATAAAGTACCTCGTATTTTACCCTCTGCTTCTGGTTGTCTCGCGATACCTTCTACGGCTTGGCCCGCAGCAGTCCCTTGTCCA